CCAGTTATTAAGAACTACTGAACACTTTTAACCTACCCTAATAAGTATAAAGTAAAATAGTGATGAAAACGCAAAACTTTTCCCTTAAATCTGTATCTTATACTTAATTTGTAAAGTTGTGGGGGCCATCTGGTAAAGCTATTAAGTTACATAGCATACGTTAAACCTTTTCTACAAAACAAAAGCGAAAATAGAGATAAAAATACGAAATTTTTCGACCTTTATGGAGGCATAATTAAAAATTTATTTATTTTTCCCGAATTTGAAACTAGAATACTTTAAAATTTTAAATAAGCATTACAATTACCTATACATTATACTTAATTTTGTAAAGTTGTAAAACCCATGTTAAAAAGACTATTCATACGTATAGCATTTGTTTAACACTTACTACAAAACAAAAGATAAATAAGAACAAAAATACGAAATTTTTCGACCCTTATAGGGGGATGGAATAATTCTAATAATAAATGGTAGGTATAGTTTTAACTCCTAATGATATGTTGTAAAAGTACGGTAATGGCTAACCGGCTAGGCTCATGCCCTAGAGATACAAGTTCAAGTCTTGTCTTTTACAGGATGAATGTCTTAAATAAAAATAATGTTTATAATATTTTCACCAACGTACCAACAAGCATAGTTCGATTTGCTTTATTAATTATTAGTAGAGTTAAATCTTTATTGCCGTTAAATTTAACTAGAATAAATCGAAGTTATCTATTTGCATTTATTGATAGTCATATTATTCATTACCCAACTCCAATTTCTTTAACTTATGCTTGGAGTTTTGGATCTTTAGCAGGAATTTGTTTAGTAATTCAAATGCTTTCAGGTATTTTTCTAGCGATGCATTATACACCAAATATTGATATGGCTTTTAGCAGTGTAGAACATATTATGAGAGATGTACAAAATGGGTGGTTAATTCGTTATATTCATGCAAATGGTGCTTCAATGTTTTTCATTGTTGTATACGCACATATTTGTAGAGGTTTGTATTATGGGTCTTACATGGAGCCTCGAGAATTATTATGGTGCTCAGGAGTAATTATTTTTCTTTTAATGATGGGTACTGCTTTTACAGGTTATGTTTTACCTTGGGGTCAGATGAGTTTTTGGGGAGCAACTGTAATTACAAGTATGGTTACAGCAATTCCTGTAGCAGGTCAACCAATAGTACAATGGCTATGGGGTGGCTATACTGTAGGTAACCCAACTCTAAATAGATTCTTTAGTATTCATTTTGTACTACCTTTTGTAATCGCAGGATTAACTCTTGTACATTTAGCATTATTACATAAAGAAGGATCTAATAGTCCAGTAGGGTCTGATACTGGAGTAGATGATGTTCCATTTTACCCTTATTTTGTTTCTAAAGATGTATTTGCTTTTGCTTGTTTTCTTTTATTTTTTGCTACTTTTGTTTTCTATTTCCCAAATGTTCTAAATCATCCAGATAATTATATCCCAGCAGATCCTTTACAAACTCCTGCGCATGTAGTACCTGAGTGGTATTTTTTACCTTATTACGCTATTTTAAGATCAATACCTCATAAAGTAGGTGGTATTATTGCAATGGGTGGGTCTATTTTAATATTATTATTGATACCTTTTATTAATACTTCAGAAATAAGAAACACAACTTATAGACCTATTTTTAAATTTTGTTTTTGGTTTTTCATTGCTGATTTTATTATTTTAATGTGGATTGGGCAAAAACCTGTAAAAGACACTTTTATTTTAGTTGGCCAAATAGCAACAGTTTACTATTTTGCATTTTTCTTAATTTTAATTCCAATAATAGGTAAGGTTGAATCTGCGTTAGTTCACTATAAATTAGATTCTGACTAGTATTATTTATAGTCCTTATCGTCTAGGGGTTAGGACATTGCCCTTTCACGGCAATAACATGGGTTCAAATCCCATTAAGGATATAAAATCATTGGAAAAATGGCTGAGCGGTTTATAGCGAAGATCTGCTAAATCTTTATATAGAAATTCTCTATATCGTGGGTTCAAATCCCACTTTTTCCAATTTAGAATTGTGTATTTATTGTTAGTTTTTTTATCTATTATTGGGTCATGTCTAGCTGGGCTATTCGGTAGATATTTAGGATCTTGGGGTTCTGCGATTATAACAACTAGTTGTTTGTTTGTATCTTTTCTTATTTCTCTTTTTGTATTTTATGAGGTTGCTTTAGTTGGTTGTGTGGTTTATATAAAACTAGCCACATGGATGAGTTCTGAAGTATTGCATATTGATTGGGGATTTATGTTTGATAGCTTAACAGCCTCAATGTGCGTTGTTGTTACTTTTATTTCTTTTTTAGTTCATTTATATTCGACTGAGTATATGTCACATGATCCACATTTACCTCGATTTATGGCTTATTTGTCTTTGTTTACATTTTTTATGTTAATTCTTATTACTGCTGATAATTTTGTGCAAATGTTTGTCGGCTGGGAAGGTGTTGGATTGTGCTCTTATTTATTAATTAATTTTTGGTTTACTAGAATTCAGGCTAATAAAGCTGCTATAAAAGCAATGATTTTAAATCGAATTGGTGATTTTAGTTTACTTATCGGTATTTTTTTAATTTTTATAAATTATAAGGCTGTTGATTACGCGACTGTGGCTGTGTTAACACCATTTTTCAAAGCTAAAAGTGTTAATTTTCTAAACATAGATGTTAACTTGTTAACATTAATTGGTATTTTTCTATTTATAGGAGCTGTTGGTAAATCTGCACAACTAGGTCTTCACACATGGCTTCCAGATGCTATGGAGGGTCCGACACCGGTTTCTGCGTTAATTCATGCTGCTACCATGGTTACGGCTGGAGTTTTTTTAGTTGCAAGAAGTTCTTTTATATATGAACATATTACACATGTTTTAGAATACATCACTATAATAGGTGCTTTGACTGCATTCTTTGCTTCTACTACAGGTTTAGTGCAAAATGATTTAAAAAGAGTGATTGCTTATTCAACTTGTAGTCAGCTTGGTTACATGGTTTTTGCTTGTGGTTTATCTAATTATTCGGTAGGTATATTCCATTTAACCAATCATGCATTTTTTAAAGCTTTATTATTTCTAGGAGCTGGTTCCGTGATTCATGCGGTTAATGACGAGCAGGATATGCGAAAAATGGGAGGTTTAAAAAATTTAGTACCTTTTACTTATTCTATGATGGTAATAGGATCTTTAGCTTTAATAGGTTTTCCATTTTTAACTGGTTTTTATTCTAAAGATTTAATTTTAGAAGTTGCTTATGGTAAATATACTTTATTAGGTTATTTTAGTTATTTCTTAGGAACACTTGGTGCTTTTTTTACGGCTTTTTATTCTACAAGATTAGCATATTTGACTTTTATGTCAAAGCCTACAGGTCATAGAAAAGTTATTTGTTACGCATATGATTCTGGTCCTCAGATTTCTATTGCTTTGGGATGTTTAGCTATTCCAAGTATGTTGGTAGGTTATTATACTAAAGACATGATTGTTGGGGTCGGAAGTCATTTTTTTGGGACTGCTATTTATGTTAACTCTCAAAATATAAATATTTTTGATGCGGAATTTATTTCTACATTTTATAAAACTTTACCTGTTAAATTAAGTTTGCTAGGTGTAATTTCTGCTTTTATACTTTATAATTTTCAATCAAATCTTTTATTTAAGATTAAGGTTTCAAATCTTGGAAAAAAAATTTATACCTTTTTGAATAGAAAATGGTTTTTTGATAAAATTTACAATGAATATTTTGGCCAGTTTTTTTTCAAATTTGGTTATTCAGTAAGTTATAAGTTTATTGATCGAGGTATTTTTGAAATACTAGGGCCAACAGGTTTATCTATGATAGCGTTAAAAGTTGGTTCTAGTTTACACAAAATGCAAACTGGTTATATATATCATTATACTCTTGTTATTTTAATTGGAGCTACTTTTTTATTTGGTATTAGACAGGTTTGGTTACTTTTCGGTTTTTTCATAGATTATCGTTTGTTTATTCTTATATTTATCTTAGCTTTTTTTATAATAAATTCTTTAAATGATAAAAAGATTACAGAGTAATCTTTTATTGGCGGGTATAACTCAGTTGGTTAGAGTGTTAGGTTGTGGTTCTAAAAGTCACAGGTTCAAATCCTGTTATTCGCCTTTGTGTTAAAAAGTTTTTTATGCATTAAATGGATACCTAAATATCAAAATTAAAATGGACGTTTTATAACGAAATATTGTAGTGAGTAGAATTATTTGCTGAGAATTACAATTTTCCATTTATGGTAAACCAAGCTTTGAAATATTTAAGCTTATTTTAGCTTGTAGCTAAAATATTTTAACTTAGTAAACTGAATCATCTAAGTAACTAAGAAAAAAATCAACCGAGATTCCGTAAGTAGTGGCGAGCGAACGCGGTAAAGACTAAAAATTTTTTACTTTTATTTAATATTTATAGCCAAAGAAGGAAGTGCCCTGTAAAATAAAGAGTAAAAGTTTTAATAAAAGTAGAGTGATACAAGTCATGTGTTGCTTGAACATTGGGGGCCCACCCTCAAAGTCTAAAAATTTTGATGTTTGATAGTGTACTAGTACTGTGAAGGAACGGTGAAAAAGAATTTGTGAAGATTGAAAAGACATTGAAATTTAATGCTAACAAGCAGTTGTAGCTTTTTATTAATCGAAAGTGACAACGTACCTTTTGTATAATGGATCAACAAGTTTATTTGAGTGGCGAGCTTAAATAATTTATAATTATGTAGGCGAAAAAAAATTGAGTTTTAAAATGCTATTAAGTCTCTTAAATAAGACCCGAAACTAAGTGATCTAACCATGAACAGGTTGAATTTAAAGCGGTAACGCTTATTGGAGGACCGAACTCGTGTATGTGGAAAAATACTGAGATGATTTGTGGTTAGGAGTGAAAGGCTAATCAAACTTAGAGATAGCTGGTTTTCTGCGAAATCTATTTAAGTAGAGCGTTTAAAATTCTTCTATTTGGGGT